TTAAATTTTTAGGAGCTTGTTTTCCAGGAGACCTAGTGATGGGATAAGAAGGACAAAGATAAGAAAGTAAAGTCCGGAGGCGATTTGACCGATGGTGATAAAGGGATCCTCGACTGGTTGGCCCCCGATCCATGTGAGAATGGCTGTATTGGCAATTAGTGCTCAGAAGAAGGTTTTTGCGATTGGGCGAAACATCAGGGAGCGCAGTTTAGATGTGTGGATAATAGGCATCAGAAAGAGGACTATGATCGAGAGAAGGAGGGCCAGGACACCTCCTAATTTGTTGGGGATCGAGCGAAGGATGGCGTAGGCGAAAAGGAAGTATCATTCTGGCTTAATGTGGGGGGGTGTAACGAGTGGGTTAGCTGGTGTAAAATTGTCTGGGTCTCCGAGCAGGTTAGGGGCGAAGGTGGAGAGAGAGGCTAGGGCGCCTAACATAATAACAAATCCTAGGAGGTCCTTGTAGGAGAAGTAGGGGTGAAAAGAGACTTTGTCTAGGTTGGAATTCAGTCCTGTTGGGTTAGAGGATCCAGTTTGGTGAAGAAAGAGTAGGTGGATCATACTTGCTGCTGCAATAATAAAGGGGAGAATGAAGTGAAATGTAAAGAAACGGGTGAGGGTGGCGTTGTCTACTGAGAAGCCTCCTCAGATTCATTGAACTAGGTCTGGGCCGATGTAGGGGGCGGCTGATAGGAGATTGGTAATGACTGTGGCGCCTCAGAAAGATATTTGGCCTCAAGGGAGGACATAGCCCACAAAGGCAGTGGCTATGACTAAGAACAACAGAATGACACCAATGTTTCAGGTTTCTTTATAGAGGTAGGAGCCATAGTAAAGACCCCGGCCAATGTGGAAGTAGATGCAGATAAAGAAAAAAGATGCGCCGTTGGCGTGAAGGTTTCGTAGGAGTCAGCCGTTATTAACATCTCGACAGATGTGGGCAATAGATGAGAATGCAAGGGATGTGTCGGCTGTGTAATGCATGGCTAGGAATAAGCCGGTGGCGATTTGGGCAATTAAGCAGACTCCGAGGAGGGAGCCGAAGTTTCATCATGCAGAGATGTTGGCTGGGGTAGGAAGGTCAATGAAGGAGCCATTAATAATTTTGAGAAGGGGGTGGGTTTTTCGGATTGTGGGGGCCATAAGTTTTCGTAGTTGAATAACAGCGATAGCTTTTCAAGCTATTGGTCCAGGTTAGAGTCCTGGCGGAAATACATGATCATAGAGATTTGTTTATTAGTGGGGCTTTTGGCGGTAGCTTCTAACCCCTCTCCTTATTATGCCGCGTTAGGTTTAGTTGGGGGTTCTGGGGTTGGGTGTTTAGTATTAATCAAGGGAGGAGTAAGTTTTCTATCTTTGGTTCTTTTTCTTGTGTACCTCGGGGGAATGATGGTAGTATTTGCTTACTGTGCTGCCTTGGTAGCGGAACCTTACCCGGAGGCGTGGGGGAGTCGGGCGGTTATGGTGTATCTTGTTGTGTACAATTTCCTGCTGTTGTTTTTGTGAGGTATACAAAAGCAGCATGAGGGGGCAAAAGTTTTGTCCCCTGGGGCCGGATCAGGGGTGGTTCATGATGAGTGGTGGGGGATCGGGGATCTTTTATGCAGCGGGGGGTGGGTTTTGTTTTTAGGGGGATGAGGTTTATTATTAACTTTATTTGTTGCCTTAGAGGTGGTGCGGGGATACAAGTGAGGGGGGACCTTACGAGCTGTAAGATTGTGAGGGTAAAGACAAGAGTAATAAAAAGAACGGAGAGGTAGGTCTTAATCAGGCCGGTTTGGGAAATTCGAATAACTTTAATAGGCTGCAGTTGAGTTTTCTCAATGTGATCTGGACCAAATTTTTTTAGTAAAATTGATTCTATCAGGTGGGTAATAATTTGTCCAGCTGAATTAAGGGTAGAGTCAGTGGAGGTGCGGTGAACAACTTGGTTATAGAATAATGGGTCATATATTTTGGAGGCGGCGTAGTTAATTGGGGTGGTAGTTCAGAAGGTTTTTGCGAGGTCGTAGGCAACGGCGAAGGCTAGCAGTGTAATAATTAGGGCTGCCAGTTTTATATGCGGGGGTATAGTGTGGGTAATAGGACTATTGGGGAGGGTAACATTAAAAATTAGGAGGCCGGCTAGAACACTGCCAACAGCGAGGCGGGAAAGGGAATTTAGAACACGGGGATCATTTTCGTCGAACAGGAGTATAGGGCTAGTTCGAGGGTATGTTATTGAGGCAAAGTAAATTAGACGTATACTATAAACGGCAGTGAAGGCTGTGGCAACGAGTGTAAGCACAAGGGCTATGGAATTAACATAAGATGTGCCAGCTGCTTCAATAATAGCGTCTTTAGAATAAAATCCGGCGAGGAAGGGAATACCCATTAGGGCCAGACTGCCAATAGAGAGGCATGTAGTTGTTATGGGAAGGGCTCGTTGGAGGCCCCCCATTTTGCGGATATCTTGCTCATCATTAATAGAATGGATGATGAGGCCGGAGCATAAGAATAATATTGCTTTAAAGAATGCATGAGTACAGATGTGGAAGAAAGCAAGATAGGGGAAGTTAAGTCCGATTGCGACTATCATTAGTCCAAGTTGGCTTGAGGTGGAGTAGGCAATAATTTTTTTAATATCATTCTGTGTCAGGGCGCAGGTGGCGGCAAAAAATGTGGAGATAGCCCCTAGACATAGGCAAATTGTCAGGGCTGTTTGATTTTGGGAGAGGAGGGGGTGGATGCGAACAAGAAGAAAAATGCCGGCTACTACCATGGTGCTGGAATGAAGAAGAGCGGATACTGGTGTGGGGCCTTCTATGGCTGAGGCGAGTCAGGGGTGAAGGCCAAATTGAGCAGATTTACTTGCTGCAGCGGTGATAAAGCCAATAAGAAGAATTGTAGAGGGTTGTAATGAGAGAACAATGGGATTCCACTGATTGAGCATTTTTATTAATCAGCAGAAAGTTAATAGGAAGCCGATGTCCCCAACTCGGTTATAAAGGACGGCTTGTAGTGCTGCGGCAGCGGCGTTGCTTCGCGCATGGTACCATCCGATCAAGAGAAATGATATAATGCCTACGCCTTCTCAGCCTATAAACAGGAGAAGAAGGTTCCCGGCGCATACAAGGGTAATTATTGCTAGGAGAAAAATTAAAAGATATTTGAAGAAGCCATCAATGTTTGGATCAATATGCATATATCAAGTAGAAAATTCCAGAATGCTTCATGTAACTATAAGGGCGACAGGGATGAAGAGAATAGCATATTTGTCAAATTGTGTTGTTAGGGAGAGGTTGGAGATACCCAAGTCAAATCATTTTAGGCTTGCTGAGGTATCTATTTGGCCTTCAGAAATAAAGAGGAGTAAGGGGATAAGAGAAACAAAAAATGCGTGTTTTACTGCGTTTTTGGCTTCTAGGTGGAAGGTCTTGGATTTTGGGTTTGTTAAAGGATAGACAATAAGAAGAATGGAGGCAATTATGGCGGCGAAGGCTATTGCATTTAGTGAATACATAATTATACTAGGGTTTAATGGAGTATAAGTACGAGCGGGCCATGGAATTGAACCATGGGGGTGAGGAATTAGCAGTTCTCATTACTCCAGTCGGGCTCGGTGAATAAAAGGGGTTCAACCTTTGTTTCTAGAATCACAATCTAGGGTTTTTCTTAAACTATATTCACAGAAAATTAATTCTGGTTTGAGTACAAGGAGGAGGCCTGGTAAAATATGGAGGAGGAGAAGTAGGTGTTCCCGAATTTGAAATGGAAACAGTGTTTTAATATGCGTTGGGAGGGGGCCTCGTTGGGTAGATCAGAGGACATACAGAGTATAGGCGGTTGTGAAAATAAGGTTAAGGGCTACAAACAGGAAAGCGATTGGGGACCAGTTAAAAAGAGAAATTATAATAAGGACTTCACCTGCAAAGTTGATAGATGGGGGGAGGGCTATATTAAACAAAATAATTGTTAATCATCAGGCTCCGGCTAGAGGAAAAATAAGTAGGGCCCCTCGGAGGAGAATTATTGTTCGGCTGTTTGTGCGTTCATAGGTAGTGTTGGCAAGGCAAAAGAGAGCAGATGAAGTGAGTCCATGGGCAATTATTATTGCTATTGCTCCTGAGTAGCTTCAGGTAGAGGAAACTAGGGCGGCAGCGACTACCAAATTTATATGGCTAACTGATGATATGGCAATAAGGGATTTTAGATCTGTCTGTCGGAGACAGAGGAGAGCGGTGGCTAAAATACCTAGGATAGCGATGAGCATAATAAATAGGGTTTGGTTTAAGGCATCTTCTTGGAGGAGAGACGAAGTACGGAGGATTCCATAGCCCCCTAGTTTTAGAAGGGTGCCTGCTAGAACTATAGAGCCTGCGATTGGGGCTTCTACGTGGGCTTTGGGGAGTCAAAGGTGTAGACAATATATCGGGAGTTTTACTAAGAATGCTGCGTTGTAAGTGGCTCAGAAGAGGCCCGGATAGTTTGTTGAGGCTTGAGAAATATTTAGGGTATGGGTAAGAATTGGTAATAGGGAGCCGTGCGTTGAATAGAATTTAATAAGTCAAATTATTAGTGGAACTGCCCCTAGTATAGTGTAAAATGCTAAATATGTACCAGCTTCAAGGCGTCGTTCTTGAGCCCCCCATCGGGTAATAATAATTATTGTTGGGACTAGGGAAGCTTCAAAGAAAATAAAAAAGAGTATTAAGTCTGAGGATGTAAAGGCTAAAAGGGTTGTGAGTTGCAGAAATGTGCTGTTGGCAATGTAGGCCCGTTGGCGGTTGACGGGTTCTAGATATATTTTACTTTGGCTCGCCAGTATGGTGAGAGGAAATAGTCAGCAGGTTAAAATGGCGAGGGGGCCGGAGATTTTGTCGATAAAAAATAAGGAATTCGAGAAATTAAAGTCTTGTAGAAAAATTCAAGATATTGAGAAGAATGCAATAAAGAAGCCTTGGGTAGTAATTAGGGCTCATAAGTGCTTAGGGGGTGCTAGAAAGGTTGTAAGAAACACGGAAAGTCAGGCAGAAATAATTATTAGCATTGCAGAAGATTAAGTGTTTTAAGATTATCATTACCGTGTGAGCGGGCAGTGGCAACTATCAGGGAGAGTCCTAGTCCTGCTTCACAGGCAGATATTGTTAATATTACTAAGGGGGCTATGAGGGGGGCCACTGAGAGTTGGTTGGGCCATAGGCTCAGGCCAATAAAAATAGTGAGTATCATACCTTCAAGGCATAAAAGGGCGGAGAGGAGGTGCATGCGGTGGAAAGACAATCCTATGAGTACAATGGTAAATATCATAATTAAAAAGAAGGTCATAGAGATACTATGGATTTAAACCATAATTAACTGAGCCGAAATCAGTTGTCTTTTTTGGACTAGCATCTCACTCAGCTCATTCCAGGCCTCCTTGGAGTCATTCGTAGATGAAGCCTAGGGTTAGTAAAATAACAATTACAGAGGCTCAAATAATAGTTATAATTGGGTCTGGAAGTTGGATGGCTCATGGAGTTGGAAGGAGGAGGGCGATTTCCAGGTCGAACAGGAGGAAAAGGATGGCAACAAGGAAGAAGCGTATAGAGTATGGTAGTCGGGCGGATCCTAGGGGGTCAAAGCCGCATTCGTAGGGGGAGAGTTTTTCAGTATCTGGGGTAATAAGAGGGAGCCAGAAGCTTACGACGGCTAGAATAATTGAGAGTAGGGAGGCAATGGAAAAGAAGAGAAGCATTATTTTCTCTCGGATTTTAACCAAGACTAGGTGATTGGAAGTCATCTGTACTAGCTATACTAAGAAAATATGAGCCTCATCAGTAGATTGAGACATAAAGGAAGAGTCAAACAACGTCTACAAAGTGTCAGTATCATGCGGCAGCTTCAAAGCCGAAGTGGTGTTGGGAGGTGAAGTGGAAAAATAGTTGGCGGAGGAAACATGTAATGAGGAATACTGAGCCAATAATAACATGTAGGCCGTGGAAACCGGTAGCGACAAAGAAGGTGGTTCCGTAAATACCATCAGCAATGGTAAATGGGGCCTCATAATATTCTATGGCTTGAAGTAGGGTAAAATAAAGGCCTAGGGTAACTGTAATAGCCAAGGCTTGAAGAGCCCCTTTGCGGTCGGCTTGCATGATGCTGTGGTGAGCTCATGTGACTGAGACCCCTGAAGCGAGCAGGACTGCTGTATTAAGGAGGGGAATTTCAAAGGGGTTGAAAGGGGTAATCCCTGTTGGGGGTCAGCATTCGCCTACTTCTGGGGTTGGGGCGAGGCTTGCGTTGTAAAAAGCTCAGAAGAAGCCAATAAAGAAGAATACTTCAGAAGTGATAAATAGAATTATCCCGTAGCGGAGGCCTTTTTGTACTGGTGGTGTATGGTGGCCTTGGAATGTGCCTTCACGTACTACGTCTCGTCATCATTGGTACATGGTTAAGAGCATGAGGGTTAGGCCTATGGCTAGAATAATAAAGGTATTAAAATGGAATCATGCGGCGAGGCCTGATGTGAGTAGAAAAGCGGCGGCGGCTCCGGTTAAGGGCCAAGGGCTGGGGTCGACTATGTGGAAAGCGTGAGCTTGGTGGGCCATAAGTGTTTTCTTGGAGATACAGGCTAAGAAGTAGGACGAAGACATAGGCCTGGATTATTGCGACTGCAATTTCAAGAATCGTCAGAAGGACCAGAACAGTGAAGGTTAATAAAGAGGCTGTGGGGGATAGGGAGAAGATTGCGGAGACAGCTGAGGAAATTAAGTGAATTAATAGGTGACCGGCAGTTAGATTGGCGGTGAGTCGTACTCCCAGGGCTAGAGGGCGGATGAATAGGCTAATAGTTTCGATTAAAATTAGGACTGGGATTAGTGGGGTTGGGGTTCCTTCCGGAAGGAAGTGCGCTAGAGAGTGATTGAATTGGTTGCGAAATCCTAGGAGAACAGTTGCTAGTCAAAGTGGAACTGCTAGGCCAAGGTTAATTGACAGTTGGGTTGTGGGAGTGAATGTATATGGTAAGAGGCCTAAGAGGTTCATGCTTAGAAGAAAGGCTATTAAGGAAGTAAGAAGGAAGGCTCATTTGTGGGCTGGGGCATTTAGGGGTAGAAAAATTTGCTTAGTAAATACAGTTAAAAATCAGGTTTGGGAGGTTAAGAGGCGGTTGTTTACTCATCGTTTAGATGGTGTTGGAAAAAGAAGTCATGGGACTAACATGGCTAGAAGAATGAGGGGGATACCAAATGAGGTTGAGGAGGCAAATTGGCTAAACAGGTCTATTGTCATGGTCAGGTTCAGGTAAAGTTAGTTGTTTTTGTACCTTTAGGGTTAGGTTCATTTAGATTAGTGTGGCCTAAGATTTTACTTGGTGCTAGAAATGTAAGAATTAATCATGCGAGGAATAAATAAAAGAGTCATGGGCTGGGGTTGAGTTGGGGCATTCACTAAGGGTGGTTGGAATCACCTATCTACAGCTTAAAAGGCTGTCGCTAACCTACAGCTTCTTAATGAGGCGTCTTGGGCGGTATTAATTCAGTTTAAGAAGTTAGGAACTGGTAAGGCCTCTACTACAATTGGCATAAAGCTGTGGTTTGCTCCGCAAATTTCTGAGCATTGGCCATAATAAATTCCTGGGTGAGCAATAAGGAAAGAGGATTGATTTAGTCGGCCTGGGATTGCGTCCGATTTTACACCTAGAGCGGGAACTGCTCATGAATGAAGGACATCTTCGGCGGTGATTAAAATTCGTGCGGCTGTTCCGATGGGGGTAACCATACAATTGTCTACTTCTAGTAGCCGGAAGTGGCCAGGCTCAAGGTCTTTAGTGGGAATTATGTAGGAGTCGAAGCTGAGGTCGGTAAAGTCGGAGTATTCGTAACTTCAATATCACTGATGACCAATTGTTTTTACGGTTATGTCTGGATTGCTAATTTCGTCTATTAAGTAGAGAATACGGAGGGATGGAAGGGCAATTACGATTAGAATAATAGCTGGCATAATTGTCCAGACTATTTCAATTTCTTGGGCGTCAATTGTATTAGTGCTGGAAAGTTTAGTTGTCATTAGGACAGAAATAATATATAAAACAAGCATACTAATTAAAAGTACTGCTATAAGAGCATGATCATGGAAGTGGAGAAGTTCTTCTATAATTGGTGAGGCTGCGTCTTGGAAGCCGAGTTGGGTGGGGTGTGCCATAGAGGGGTACAAGGGTTTAACTAGTAATTTTGTCTTGACAAGGCAATGTTATAATTTAACTAACTCCTCCAAAGAAAGTGACAGAGAGGCTATGTGTCTGGCTTGAAACCAGGGTACGGGGGTTCAATTCCCTCCTTTCTCGTGTTAATTTAATGGAGAAAGTGACTCTTCAAAGGTGTGATAATGAGGCGGGAATCCCAGTAGTCATTCGATGTTAGTTGAAGTAAGTTCTGACCCCGAGAATAGGCGTTTAGCGGCGAAGGCTTCTCAGATAATAAACATCATTATTACTACAGCTACAAGAGAGATTAAGGAGCCAACAGACGAGACTGTATTTCAGAGGGTGTAAGCATCTGGATAGTCTGAGTAGCGACGGGGTATTCCGGCCAGACCAAGGAAGTGTTGAGGGAAGAATGTTAGGTTTACTCCAGTAAATATGACGACAAAGTGGATTTTTGTTCATAGTTCATGAAGGGTGTAGCCAGTAAATAGAGGGAATCAGTGGACAAAGCCGGCTATAATAGCGAAAACAGCTCCTATAGACAGAACATAGTGGAAGTGGGCTACAACATAGTAGGTGTCGTGGAGAACAATATCGATAGAGGAATTGGCCAGGACGATGCCGGTTAGTCCACCAACTGTAAATAGGAAAATAAACCCAAGGGCCCACAGTATCGGGGCTTCTCACTTAATAATTCCTCCGTGCATGGTGGCCAGTCAGCTAAATACTTTAACTCCGGTTGGGATAGCAATGATTATTGTTGCTGATGTAAAATAAGCGCGTGTGTCTACATTAAGGTCTGTAGTAAATATATGATGAGCCCATACGATAAAGCCTAAGAGGCCAATGGATAATATTGCTCAGACCATGCCCATATAACCAAAAGGTTCTTTTTTGTTGGAGTAATAGGCTACTACGTGGGAAATAATTCCGAATCCTGGGAGGATCAGAATATAGACTTCAGGATGGCCAAAGAATCAGAATAAGTGTTGGTAAAGAACGGGATCTCCTCCACCCGCTGGGTCAAAGAATGTTGTATTTAGATTACGGTCAGTAAGAAGTATTGTAATGCCGGCTGCCAGTACAGGAAGGGAGAGCAGAAGTAGTACGGCGGTAATTAACACAGATCAAACGAATAGGGGTGTCTGGTATTGTGTAATAGATGTGGGTTTCATATTAATAATAGTTGTGATGAAATTAATAGCCCCTAAAATTGATGAAACCCCGGCTAAGTGGAGGGAAAAAATGGCCAGGTCTACAGATGGCCCGGCATGAGCGAGATTGCCGGCTAGAGGGGGGTAAACAGTTCAACCTGTCCCTGCCCCTGCTTCTACTGTCGAGGAGGCTAGGAGAAGAAAGAAGGAGGGTGGTAGAAGCCAGAAGCTCATATTGTTTATTCGGGGGAAGGCCATGTCAGGGGCGCCGATCATTAGTGGGACAAGTCAGTTTCCGAAGCCCCCGATTAGAATAGGCATGACTATGAAGAAAATTATTACAAAGGCGTGGGCGGTAACGATTACGTTGTAGATTTGGTCATCGCCGAGAAGGGTTCCGGGTTGGCTTAATTCCGCTCGGATAAGCAGGCTTAAGGCTGTGCCGACTATCCCTGCTCATGCACCAAAGATTAAGTAAAGGGTTCCGATATCTTTATGGTTAGTAGAGAAGAATCAACGGGTAAATATCACAGGTAAAGTGGCCGAGCAGGTGGCGGGTTGTAGCCCCGAAGACAGAGGTTTAAGCCCTCTCTTTACCAGGTCCTGGGGTGTTAGCACGTGTGGTTGCAAACCACGAGATGCAGGTTAATTCCTGCCGGGGCTTCTCCCGTTTTTTTAATAAGCGGGAGAAGTAGAATGAAGCTCGCTGGATAGAGTGTTTAGCTGTTAACTAAAATATTACGGGATCGAGGCCCGTCATTCTAGAGGGCTTTATCTTAATCTAAAGGGCCTGAGTTGCATTCAGGAGATGTAGGTTGATATCCTGCAAGTCCTACAGAAACTGAAGGAGTTTAACCCTCGCTTAAGGCTTTGAAGGCCTTTGGTCTGTGCTAGCCTAAGTTTCTAAATGAATAGGAGGAGTGTGGGAGTAAGTGGGAGGGAGATGAGTGCGATGGTGTTTGCAATGGCAGTGGATGGGTGAGTTTTGGTTGAAGATCGTCATGAAGAAAATGAATTCGGGGTGTTGGGGGGGAGGGTGAGGGAGACGATGTATGTTAGTCGTAGATAGAAGAAGAGAGCTAACAGGGAGGCTAGTATAATTAAAGATGCTAGTAGGGTGGCATTTTGTTTGATTAGTTCCAAAACAATAAGAAGTTTAGGGGCGAAGCCTGTTAGTGGGGGTAGACCTGCTAGTGAGAGGAGAACTAGAAGGGTGGTTGCAGTGAGAGTAGGGGTTTTTGACCATGAAATAGAGATTTCAGACATTTTTGTGGTAGAAATTGTTATGAGGGACAGGAATATAGATGTTGTCATGAAAATATAGAGAATAAAGTTAAAGAGGGTTAGGTGGGGGGCAAATTTAAGTACAACAATTATTCAGCCGAGGTGACCAATTGAGGAGAAGGCTATAATCTTACGTAGTTGAGTTTGGCCAATTCCGCCTCAACCCCCAACTAAAATGGAGGTGAGGCCTAGAATAATTGTTAAGTTTAGGTTAATAAGGTGGGAGGTTTGTAAAAGAAGGACTATTGGGGCAATTTTTTGTCAAGTAGACAGAATAAGCCCTGTAGGGAGTGAAATACCTTGTAGGACTTCTGGCATTCAGAAGTGAAGGGGGGCAAGGCCTAGTTTTATTATTAGAGCAATGGAGAGGGCATTTATTGGTAAATCAGTAAGTGAGTTGATGCTCCATTCTCCTGTTATTCATGCGTTAATAAGGCTTGAAAATAGAAGCAGGGCGGAAGCTGTGGCTTGTGTAAGAAAATATTTTGTGGCAGCTTCAATAGCTCGTGGGTGGGGGGTTTTTGTTATGAGGGGAATAATGGCAAGAGTGTTAATTTCAAGGCCAACTCAGGCTAAGAGCCAGTGGTAGCTTGAGAGGGTGATGGTAGTTCCAATGGCGAGGCTAAATAAAAAAATTGTCAGGGCGAGGGGATTAATTAGTAAAGGAAGGATTTTAACCAACATTGTTGGGGTATGGGCCCAAAAGCTTATTTAGCTGACTTTACTAAGGAGTAGTATAAAGGAAGTACAAAGGGTTTTGATCTCTTAGGTGTAGGTTCGATTCCTATCTCTTTAGAGGAAGTGAGGGGGTTTGAACCCCTATTAGCCTCCCTATCAAGGAGGTCCTTAGCTTTCAGGCACGCTTCCAGGGCAGTGGGGGGGTGAAGAGAAGGGAAATTGGCATGGAAATATGAAAGATAATGAGAGCTAGTGTAAGAGGGAGGAAGTTTTTTCATACAAGGTGTATAAGTTGATCGTAGCGGAATCGTGGGTAGGAGGCTCGGACTCAGAGAAAGCAGAGAGAGAGGATTGAGGCTTTAGTTATAAGTAGGGCTGTAGAGAGAGGTAACGAGGATAAGTGTGAACCAAGAAAAATAATAGTAGATAGGGTATTTATTATGAGGATATTAGCGTATTCTGCAAGGAAAAATAAGGCGAATGGGCCGCCGGCGTATTCTACATTAAACCCGGATACTAATTCTGATTCACCTTCTGTGAGATCAAATGGAGCTCGGTTGGTTTCGGCCAGGGTGGAGACAAATCATATAAATGCTAGAGGTCAGAGGGGAAAGACAAATCATAGCTGTTGTTGGGAAAAATTAAAGGCGGAGAGGGTAAATCCGCCTGCTAAAAAAATAGTGCAGAGAATAATAAGGGCTAGTGTAACTTCATAGGAGATGGTTTGGGCAACGGCTCGGAGGGCCCCAATTAAGGCGTATTTGGAATTGGAAGCTCAGCCTGAGCCTAGAATTGTATAGACGGTTAAGCTTGAGATGGCTAGGATAAATAGGATGCTTAGGTTAAGGTCAGAGTAGGGGACAGGTAAGGGAAATGGGGTTCACATGACTATGGCGAGGGTTAGGGCTAGGGTTGGGGCAAGGATAAAGAGGATCTGGGAAGATGTAGATGGGCGGATAGGTTCTTTAGTAAACAGTTTAAGACCATCAGCAATGGGTTGTAGAAGTCCAAATGGTCCAACAACATTAGGGCCTTTACGGTGTTGTGCGTAGCCGAGAACTTTCCGTTCGACTAAGGTTAAGAATGCGACCGCGAGGAGAATGGGGGCAATATAGAGTAGCGGGAGGAGGTGCATAAGGAGGAGTTGCATAAGTTAGCGAGGGGATTTGAACCCCTGGTTAAAAGGGCTTAGATCTTTTGCATAACCAAGCTCTGCCACGCTAACTACCTTGGTCTGCGGTGCATTGTTAGGTCCGAACTAATTGAGATAAATTCATTAGTGAAGAGTATGGCTTGTTTTTACATTGGCCATGTTGCCCCGATCCTTTCGTACTAGGGGAAACGCTTTATAGATAGAAACCGACCTGGATTGCTCCGGTCTGAACTCAGATCACGTAGGGTTTTAATCGTTGAACAAACGAACCATTAGTAGCGGCTGCACCACTAGGATACCCTGATCCAACATCGAGGTCGTAAACCTACTTGTCGATAGGGGCTCTTGAAGTAGATTGCGCTGTTATCCCCAGGGTAACTTGGTTCGTTGATCGAATAATCGGGTCATAAACATCAGTTTATTGATTCTTAGAGTTGTAGTTCGTGGATAAGGGCGTAAAGCCCGTTTGTCGTGGAGGTTAATTTTTACTCCGCGGTCCCCCCAACCCAAAACTAACATAGAGATCTCTTGGGCTAAAGTGGTTTAAGTGCGTAGAGGTATATGTTGAGTTTGAAGCTCCATGGGGTCTTCTCGTCTTATAGGTTAATCCCCGCTTCTTCACGGGGAGATCAGTTTCATTGATTGGAGAAAGGAGACAGTATAGCCCTCGTGATGCCGTTGATACGAGTCCCTATTTAAAGAACAAGTGATTATGCTACCTTCGCACGGTTAGGGTACCGCGGCCGTTAAACTATGTCACTGGGCAGGCTGGACCTCTTATGTTTAATCAAGAGGCGATGTTTTTGGTAAACAGGCGGGGCTAAGGTTTGCCGAGTTCCTTCTTTCTCTTTTAATCTTTCCTGAAATGCGCTGGTGTTAGGCTAACGTTAGTGATTATAGGGTTTTCTAGTTGAGTGTTGCTATAATAGAGACATTTACGTTAACTACCAATGGCAGGTCCATTTTGGTTTATGCTTGCATTTAGGAGAAAGGCAATTTCTTATTACTAGTTCTAGCATAATGACTTTTATATCAATATAAAATAGTTCAGTAGTGATTAAGGGTTAAAATAAATTTAAGGAATTAAGGGAAGCTTGACGGTTAAGCTTTAACGCTTTTTAGAAGGTGGCTGCTTTTAGGCCCACTTTACTTGGGTATACCCATATTTACCCGGTGTCGGAGGTTGTACCCTGCTTCAAATAAGCTGTGCCTTATTTGAATAGCTCTTAAGTTTAAGGTTGTGTTTGGGGTAACGGTAAAAACTTAAGGTAGAGCTTAAACTCTTTTCCTGAACAACCAGCTATCTCTAAGCTCGGTAGGCTTTTCACTTCTACTTGAAAATCTTCCCACTCTTTTGCAACAGAGACGGGTTGGCCCCTTTGGGCTGTTTTGAAGTAGCTCGCTTAGTTTCGGGGAGTCAAACTAAAAGTTTCTTTTTGCTTGGTTGGACTAGCTAGACCATGATGCAAAAGGTACGAGGGTGAGTCTCTGCTGTTTTGGGCTTTAAAGTTGTTTCATTATTATTTCATCATTCCCTTGCGGTACTGTATCTGAAGCGCCTAGAAATTTTTTGATCGCCTGTACTAAAATGTAAAAATGTTTTGTTTGAAGGGCATAGGGTAAAGGTGTTCATGCGGGTGGAGTAGGGCTAGATTTTAGGCTCAAGATAGTCCGAGTTGAACAGACATTTCTCCGGTGTAAGCGGAGGGCTTTAATTAAGCTACATCTTGTTGTAGACCAAGTGCACTTTCCAGTACACTTACCGTGTTACGACTTGCCTCTTCTAAGATGCGGTATTGGGTTAAATACCTGGGTGAAGTGCTATCGAAGAGGGTGACGGGCGGTGTGTACGCGTCCCAGAGCCAGGTTAAAAGGAACACTCTATTTTCCTTTTACTACTAAATCCGCCTTCATGACTAAGGTTTCACAGAGTCTTTCGTTTGTTCTAAACTAGAAATTGTAGCCCATTGCTTTCCATTCCGTAAGCTGCACCTTGACCTGACGTGTTGATGAGGATCATTGGGCCTACTGTAAGCGTTCACATGGTAGGCTTTCGACGGAGGTATACAGACTGATGGGCGAGGAATGGTTAGGTGTATCGGGGATCATCGATTATAGAACAGGCTCCTCTAGGTGGGTGGGACACCGTCAAGTCCTTTGGGTCTTAAGCATAGCTCGTAATTCCCTGGCGTTGGTTGGTGTGAGTTGATTGTTTACGGCTAGGCATAATGGGGTATCTAATCCCAGTTTGTCTTCCTAGCTGTCGTGTATTCAAGTGTAATTAGGGTAACTTTCGTTTACGGTTTTCTTAACAACAAGCTTATCACTACTAAGTGTTAATTTAACCCTAATTGGTGGGAACTTTAATCACGATTAACGCCGATGACCATCAGCTTGGGCCCCACGGTGTAGCCGCGGCGGCTGGCACCGGGTTAGCCGGCCCTCTTTTCTCTAACTGAGTCAAGCTATCGCTTATACGCAAGATTTATCACTGCTGAATACCCTTGGGGGTGTGGTGAGACTAGGCGTTATGGGCAGAAGGTTGAGCCTGATGCCAGCTCCTTGGCCTGGTTAAGGTTGAAAGGGCGTTCTCACGGGTGTGCTGAGACTTGCATGTGTAAATTGAGAAACAGTTGATGGTAAGGCTAGGACCAAACCTTTATACTCTCAGAACTTTTTAGGGTTCATCTTAGCGTTTTCAGCGCTATACTTTGTGGTTAAGCTATAAGAGTGCAGGGCATAATTTAAATAGAATGCCGGCTTTGGGGGCCGGTAGTAAAGGTTAAATTCCTTTTGCCTTGAAGCCTTGGGCAGGGTTTAGGCTGCAGTCTCCGGCTTACAAGACCGGTGCTTTGATTTAAGCTACCAAGGCGCAGCTTTTACTTGGACTTGCACCAAGAGATGCTGGCTCCTAAGGCCAGTGGAGGGCTCTTTTCCTTTAAAAGCGGATGGGGGGGGGGGGGGTGTTAAAATTAAGTGGTCTAATCTTATGGCAGGTATAAAGTTGCAAGGGTGGGTTAAATTTAGATATTTAGGCAATTTTATATTAAACAGAAAATATAGGTGGTTGAGGTTACTTGGAGGTTAGGGCGGGTAGTTTAGAAATAGGAAGCATATTAGTAGGTAAACACAAAGGTAGATAGAGTAAATTAGGGAATGTTCGCGAAACGCGTGGCAGTTCATGTGGGAACACAGGATGCTATAGGTTAAACAGATATGTGTAAGTAATTCACTAGGATAAGTAATTCACTAGGATAAGTAATTCACTAGGATAAGTAATTCACTAGGATAAGTAACCTATAGGATAAGTAACCTATAGGATAAGTAACCTATAGGATAAGTAACCTATAGGATAAGTAACCTATAGGATAAGTAACCTATAGGATAAGTAACCTATAGGATAAGTAACCTATAGGATAAGTAACCTATAGGATAAGTAACCTATAGGATAAGTAACCTATAGGATAAGTAACCTATAGGATAAGTAACCTATAGGATAAGTAACCTATAGGATAAGTAACCTATAGGATAAGTAACCTATAGGATAAGTAACCTATAGGATAAGTAACCTATAGGATAAGTAACCTATAGGATAAGTAACCTATAGGATAAATAACCTACAAGATAAATAACCTACAAGATAAATAACCTATAAGATAAATAACCTATAAGATAAATAACCTATAAGATAAATAGCCTATAAGATAAATAACCTATAAGATAAATAACCTAAAAGATAAATAACCTAAAAGATAAATAACCTATAAGATAAATAACCTATAAGATAAATAACCTATAAGATAAATAACCTATAAGATAAATAACCTATAAGATAAATAACCTATAAGATAAATAACCTATAAGATAAATAACCTATAAGATAAATAACCTATAAGGATCAAAATAAGTACCTATAAGGATCAAAATAAGTACCTATAAGGATAAGTACCTATAAGGATTAAAATAAGTACCTATAAGGATAAATACCTATAAGGGGCTCAATAGTTTCTATATAATTAAGTAAGCCCTAGGCAGGGTAGGGCAGTGGTGTGGTCCACAGCAGAACTCCTATAAACCTTAATCTCGGGGGGGGTTTTAAGGCAATCTATAGGAAAAAAAAAAGTTGATGGTCACAGTCCCATGGCAGAACTCCTATAAACCTTAATCTCGGGGGGGGTTTTAAGGCAATCTACAGGAAAATAAGCTGTGGGGGGGGAAAGGGGGGGGTTCTGCGACAAAAAGCCGTAAAAATTTTTATTGTGGAAAAGGGGAAGAAACAACAATTATGGGCTGACATTATGTCATTATAGCATTCATTAAAATGCATCATACAAGAGACAATGTAAAATTATGGTACCTGGACTATATGTCCCGACCTTATCCGTAAGCCGTGACCCCACTGGAGTTGCTGGTGAAAGGACCCCCAAAAAAAAATACCAGTAGACTTAGCTGTCATTAAGTGGTCTGAGCTTGTAGAGAGGTCTTTCGTTCATAGGAGGGATACCTTTTAAAAAGCATTTTGAGCGTCTCTTCTATTTGGGTCCATAGATTCGGTTCCGTCAGATACCTCCTAAAGGTCAATCGCTGTAACTCTACAATTAAGGTCCATTGGAAAATTAAGATCACCCTAGGCCCGATCCATGGCTGGTTGACGGGGGTACGATAGGGTGAAAGCGTACGCGTCGTGTTGATTGTTCAGGATAGAGGTCTGGCATCCTATGGTGTGAGGATTTTATTTGCAATTTATCATTTAGTATACTGTGTGCAGGTCCATGGTAGAGTATTATTGAAAGATTGTTGTAATAATCTGCGTGATCTTATGCAAGTTAAGGTCTTACCTTGATTTAATGAATGAAGCATTCAATTGGGTGGTATATGTGGGATGTAACTCTAAAGTTGTAAGAATATTCATTTGTTAAGTTCAAGGTATACAGGAACATTGGGTTTCTGTTTTTGGGGATCAACCGGTTGGACTCACTCTGGTTTATGATCTGCGTAGACGTTAACAAGGGAAGGTGCGATCAAGTAGTCATGATATGGGCGGTTACGAGGCATAAAATGGGGTTAAACATTTTTGGTCAGGTTATTAAGGTATCAGATTATTCTTTTACATTGTTTATGATATGCTTGGGGTAAATAGATTAATGTACTATATACATGTAATGTTTTAGAACATACATTAAATGTCTTAATACATAATATAATATTTGTTCTGCAAAATATGTACATCTTAATATGTATATAAGTTTAATGTATGGTTATTATACATAAATGTTGTAAATCATACATTAATGTGGATGAAATAGGTATGTTAGTCTTAATATGGGGTAATAAATTTATGCTCTATATACATAAGGTGGAGGCAGTTGTT